GAATAGGTACACTTCATTTAGTTCTCATTCCTTGCACTTATTAACTACTTAAATATTAATATTATTTAGAATAGTTTCTATATAATAGAGATACTTATCATAAGATATCTTTATAATAGGTACAAATATTAAATCGAGGTACCCATTCTATGACAGATCTTAACTTACCCTCTATTTTTGTCCCTTTAGTGGGCCTAGTATTTCCTGCGATTGCAATGGCTTCTTTATTTCTTCATGTCCAAAAAAATAAGATTGTCTAGATCCGATGGGACCAAATTTCATCAATTTATTTCAACACTGAATAATAATACAGATATTTGTTTAGTGTAATATGGGACAATATGTGGCTTTTTCCGAACACAAACGAAAGAACTGTTATGCATGCGGATACATGATATCCGCATAAATGTATGTATATGATATGCGGGTATATCTGGTTAAAAATGATCGGCGAATATTTTTATAATAGAAAGTATATGTATCTAACCAATTATTCCTAATGGTTCATATCAGACTAGTGCTAGTTGATGAAAGTTACTTCGGCATCATGAAAAGTAAAGTCAAATTTTTTCTCAATTCCAATCGAATGCAACTGGATCTAGTATAGTATGAACTGGCGATCAGAACATATATGGATAGAACTTATAACAGGGTCTCGAAAAGCAAGTAATTTTTGCTGGGCCTGTATCCTTTTTTTAGGTTCACTAGGATTCTTAGTGGTTGGAACTTCTAGTTATCTTGGTAGGAATCTTATACCTGGATTTCCATCTCAGCAAATCATTTTTTTTCCACAAGGAATCGTGATGTCTTTCTATGGGATCGCGGGTCTATTCATTAGTTCATATTTGTGGTGCACAATTTCATGGAATGTAGGTAGTGGTTATGACCGATTCGATAGAAAAGAAGGAATAATGTGTATTTTTCGTTGGGGATTCCCTGGAATAAATCGTCGCATCTTCCTTCGCTTCTTTATGAAAGATATCCAATCAATCAGAATGGAAGTTAAAGAGGGTCTTTTTCCTCGTCGTATTCTTTATATGGAAATCAGAGGCCAAGGAAACATTCCCTTGACTCGTACTGATGATAATTTGACTCCGCGAGAAATTGAGCAAAAAGCTGCTGAATTGGCCTATTTCTTGCGCGTACCAATTGAAGTATTTTGAAATGAACCGAACGAAGAATGAATGTTTTCTCCACATAATAAAAGGAGCTTGCTAATTTCCTTTTTTTTTAATACAATTGAAGTTTCCTCAAACTGTTCATTCGAGAAAAACATGTTAGATTCCATTTCCTCGTTCCGTTGACGCAACAACCCGCTAGAATAAAACAAAAGCTGGGGAACGTATATGGAACAACTACAACTATTCCAATTATAATATAATAAATATAATAAACTATAATAAGAATACATTTTTCTATACCAAAACCTTTTTGTATGCGTATTTGTATGCGTATAGGGCCCAACTCAATTCTTTTATACTAGTAAAAAGTCTAATAAGTCTAATTAAGTATGAATTCATCAAATATCCGAATATGTATTTCGTAATACAGAATTAATCCTTTTAGGTTAAGCCTCAGATTTTGAACTGATACCGTATTCCTGTGCTGTGGTTAGACGGTGCAACATTTCGAAATAATTAATGGAATTGATCCGGGAGGGTTTTTCGAGTATTTATTGAAAGGAATAAATGAAGATGAAATTCGTTCGAATTTTCCCAATTGAGATACCCGGAAATCCAATTTACTTAATTTATTACTTAATTTATAATTTATTTACTTTTTATATATTAAAAATCTATTTCTCTATCTATTTATTTCTCATTTTTTTTCATCCGAAAAAGGACCCTTATTTTATTTCTATATTCCTTAATTCCTTCTGGATCTAAGGAGTCAATTATTATACAAAAATGGGAATAGATCCATGGGTTCCATACCTTGTTATAGAACTTGTGCTTTAGAGAAACATCAGATCAGATAGAGTTGACAAATGAAGCAGTTCATTAACAATTCACAGATAAAAAAAATGAAAAAAAAGAAAGCATTGATTTCCCTCCCATATCTTGCATCTATAGTATTTTTGCCCTGGTGGGTCTCTCTCTCATTTCAAAAAAGTCTCGAACCTTGGATTATTAATTGGTGGAATACTAGGCAATCCGAAACTTTTTTGAATGATATTCAAGAGAAAAATGTTCTAGAAAAATTCCTAGAATTAGAAGAACTATTCTTGTTGGATGAAATGATAAAAGAATACCCAGAGACGCATATACAAAATATACAAAAGCTTCGTATAGGAATACACAAGGAAACGATACAATTGGTCAAAACACACAATGAATATCATTTCCATATCATTTTGCATTTTTCGACAAATATAATATGTTTCGCTATTTTAAGCGGTTATTTTATTCTGGGTAATGAAGAACTTGTCATTCTTAATTCTTGGGTTCAGGAATTCTTCTATAACTTAAATGACACAATAAAAGCTTTTTCGATTCTTTTAGTTACTGATTTATGGATTGGATTTCACTCGACCCATGGTTGGGAACTAATGATTGGTTCGATCTACAATGATTTTGGATTGGCTCATAACGACCAAATTATATCTGGTCTTGTTTCCACTTTTCCAGTTATTCTAGATACAATTGTGAAATATTGGATCTTCCGTTTTTTAAATCGCGTATCTCCTTCGCTTGTAGTCATTTATCATTCAATGAATGAATGAAGAACTTATTTGATCTCCTGATATCAATCCAAATTTTTCTTCGCGCATAAAGAAAGCATTTTCCATTTGACTTATTCTTTCTTTATACTTCTACCTCTTCAAGGTATTTGTCCTATTTCAATAGAATTATTTCAGTACAATGGCAGACTCGTGGATAGGGAACTATACTAGCTACCTATCTAATTTATTGTATAAATTCCTGGATGAATGATTGGATCATGCAAAATAGAAATACTTTTTCTTTTTCTTGGGTAAAGGAACAGATCACTCGATCTATTTCTGTATCGATCATGATATATGTAATAACTCGAACATCTATTTCAAATGCGTATCCCATTTTTGCGCAGAAAGGTTATGAAAATCCACGAGAAGCAACTGGGCGAATTGTATGCGCCAATTGCCATTTAGCTAATAAGCCTGTGGATATTGAAGTTCCGCAAGCTGTACTTCCTGATACTGTATTTGAAGCAGTTGTTCGAATTCCTTATGATATGCAACTGAAACAAGTTCTTGCTAATGGTAAAAAAGGGGCTTTGAATGTAGGGGCTGTTCTTATTTTACCCGAGGGATTCGAATTAGCCCCCCCCGATCGTATTTCCCCCGAGGTGAAAGAAAAGATAGGAAATCTGTCTTTTCAAAGTTATCGTCCCAATAAAAGAAATATTCTTGTAATAGGTCCTGTTCCAGGTCAGAAATATAGTGAAATCGTCTTTCCCATTCTTTCCCCCGACCCTGCTACGAAGAAAGACGTTCATTTCTTAAAATATCCCATATATGTAGGTGGGAATAGGGGAAGGGGTCAGATTTATCCTGATGGGAGCAAGAGTAACAATACAGTCTATAATGCTACATCCGCGGGTATAGTAAGCAGAATAGTACGCAAAGAAAAAGGAGGATATGAAATAATCATCGTTGATGCATCGGATGGACACCAAGTGGTTGATATTATACCTCCAGGACCAGAACTTCTTGTTTCAGAGGGTGAATCCATCAAGCTTGATCAACCATTAACAAGCAATCCTAATGTAGGGGGATTTGGTCAGGGAGATGCCGAAATAGTGCTTCAAGATCCATTACGCGCCCAAGGCCTTTTGTTTTTCTTGGCATCCGTTATTTTGGCACAAATTTTTTTGGTTCTTAAAAAGAAACAGTTTGAAAAGGTTCAATTATACGAAATGAATTTCTAGATCCAGAGATTCCTTACCATCAAGTTGGTAAAAAACGCGGAATTCTTGTCGATCAATACAATTAAATATATATGATCAAAAAATTCTGTAAATCCCTTTGCTTGCTTTGTTTATACTATTTTTTCGGGATGTATGGAATTCTTTACTTGTATCCCATTCCTAGCACTAGACAATAGGCATACAAAAACAAAGGAAGAGGAGACAGGGCAAGGACGGGATAAATGAAAGGAAGGGTACTGGATTATAAGTCTTACTAATCTTCTATTCGACACAAGAAAAAGGACTTTGTACCCTTTCTTGTGTCGTCTTGTATCGAAATAATAATGATTTTTTTCTTGTTCGCCAAAGATTACTATTTCTTCGTTTCCGGGTCTATCGGAATTCCTTTGTTTAGATTCATAAGAAGTAGTAGACAAACAAAAAGGGTTAGGGGGGGTAATTCATCGAGCAAACGAAACTTTTTCTATTATTCAATTAACTTCAACGTAGAATAGCACTTTTTTATAAAAGAAAAAGCAAAATTATTCAAACAAAAAAATTGACTTTAACTCTTTTTATTGAGATTTTATTGAGAAGCGGATTAGATTTTATTTTTACGCATACCCCAATCCTTTTTCTTTCATCACCTTTTTTATTTTATCTTTTTTTTTATAGAGTAAGGTTCTATTAGTTTAGTATGGAAATGATTTGCAGGATGTCTCATCCGTTTAAATCCATATAATTATCCAGAAAATCGCTTGATTCCTTCTTGTTGCTTCTCGTAAGAGTTAATATTATATTATGGAGGAACGACAGAGCCTATAAATCAATCAATAGAAATAGATTCAATTCCGTTGTTCAAAAACATCATAAGAAACAAAGGAATAAAGTGGTTTGAAAGATCAGAGCAAAGGATCCATTTTGTCATTTCTACGAAAATTTTGATTATGTTGACTGGATAACTTTCCTATTTGTATGTTATGGAATAGATCAAAGTCTCATCTCGCTCTAAGAGTAAGCACTCAGCGGTACCTTACGCCTATAATAAAAGAAAGGCGTAAGGTACCGCTGAGTGCTTACTTTTTCATGTCTACAATCCAGTTCATCTGATT